CGAACCCAGATGAAGTTCTGACCATCTGTCAGAGAAAAAAGAACGAATTGATCTTGTAGGATTCCCAAGAAATTCTTCGATTTCTTCCGGAAGCAGATGATTATCCATCTGCTTTTCACGTTCCGCGAATAGCCGGTACATTGAGGAAGATCCAAAAGGGCATTTCGGGAATCGATCTGATTCTATCTCTCTTCCTTCCGTTTGAAGAAAGGAAGGATCCCAAAGAATCGATCTTTCTTTTACTTTTAGTAGTTGCTGAATCTCTCTTTGATCGATCAATGTGTGATATTCGGAATCCTCATTTCTAATGGAATCGAAATGATCTCTGGATTGATCAGAAGAGCCTTTCAATTGGCTAGAATCCGTTAGTTGAACGAAAATGGATCTTGTGGAATCATATTGAATATTTGACAATACATTCCGTACCTTGCTAAAAAACCGATCCTTGTTTACCAACCACACATTGTCTAACCAAATCAAATTATCTCTCGATACGTTCCTCAAAAAATCCGATTCGTGCTGATTCTTCCCCCAACTAACGAAGAGATCTTGGCGGAATTGCCACATATGAAATTGAGCACAATTTTGCAAAGAAATACCCCACTTGTTTCTCGAGAAGAGATGGGAAACATGCTCAATTGATTGAATAGTTGCCTCAGCTCCTTGTTGTTTGAAGAAACCCCCCCCTTCAATTGGTCTTTTTTCACGAAAAGCAGACATGAGATAACAAATCAAGTCTTTCCCTAAGACTTCGAATAGCTGTCCCGAATTCAAGTTGAGTATGTTTTGCTTCTTCCTCGGAGAAAGACGATCAAACAATTCCCAATCATGGTCCTTGCGGATCAGATCATCCGTATAGGATAAAAAAAGAAACTCCATATATTTGCTATCTTTCTCTTTGAATGAGATCTCAATTCCAGCTACGGTTTTATTAGATACCTTACAACTAGAATCCCTCTTTTTTCCGATCCGGTTCCTCCACCACCGCGAACCCCGGTCAGGCATGATACACTTTTTATTTATTGGGAGAACCCAAGTACTCTCTTGCGGATCCATGAAACAACTCTCAGAAATCTTTTTCCCTTTTGGAAGATACAGGAGCGAAACAATCAACCTATTGATATTGGAAGACCAAAAAGATTCTTCCAATGTCTCATTTCTGGGTCCAATGGAATTCATAGGTATAGGAAGAAGGCCCATCAAATAGATATTTTTTCTTTCGACCATCTTTCGATTGTTAATACGAGATATAAGGACCGCTACTACAAGCAGTACTATACCTTTGATCGTGAAATATCGATTGCTTCTTGAACCCTGTGAATCACGTGAAAGTAGGATACTCCAAATTCGGGGGTCAAAGAGTTTCATAAAACGTTCTTGGTGGAAAAAAATGTGAGTGAAAGATCCTACTGAATCGAATTTGATCCATGAATCTAAGAAATAGTGAGAATTCTTGATCTCTCTCAATATCTCTCTCAATTCGAAGATCCAGGATTTGAATTGATGTCGTTTCATTGACTCCTCCTAAAGATTTCATTTCAATTGGAATTTGGTTATTCACGATGTACGATGATCCCTGTTAAGCATCCATGGCTGAATGGTTAAAGCGCCCAACTCATAATTGGCAAATTCGTAGGTTCAATTCCTGCTGGATGCACGCCAATGGGAACGTTCAATAAGTCTATTGGAATTGGCTCTGTATCAATGGAATCTCATCATCCATACATAACGAATTGGTATGGTATATTCATACCATAACATATGAACAGTAAGAACTAGAATTCTTATCGATACTGGAACTCATAGGGAAGAAAATGGATTTATGGATGGAATCAAATATGCAGTATTTACAGAAAAAAGTATTCGGTTATTGGGGAACAATCAATATACTTCTAATGTCGAATCAGGATCAACTAGGACAGAAATAAAGCATTGGGTCGAACTCTTCTTTGGTGTCAAGGTAATAGCTATGAATAGTCATCGAGTCCCGGGAAAGGGTAGAAGAATGGGACCTATTATGGGACATACAATGCATTACAAACGTATGATCATTACGCTTCAACCGGGTTATTCTATTCCACCTCTTATAGAGAAAAGAACTTAAAGAAAAATACTTAATAACACGGCGATACATTTATACAAAACTTCTACCCCGAGCACACGCAATGGAGCCATAGACAGTCAAGTGAAATCCAATCCACGAAATCATTTGATCCATGGACAGCGTCGTTGTAGTAAAGGTCGTAATGCCAGAGGAATCATTACCTCAGGGCATAGAGGGGGAGGTCATAAGCGTCTATACCGTAAAATCGATTTTCAACGGAATAAAAAAGACATATCTGGTAGAATCGTAACCATAGAATACGACCCTAATCGAAATGCATACATTTGTCTCATACACTATGGGGATGGTGAGAAGAGATATATTTTACATCCCAGAGGGGCTATAATTGGAGATACCATTGTTTCTGGTACCGAAGTTCCTATATCAATGGGAAAT